TCACGGATAATTCAGATTAATATTTAGGGATAGATCTTACCCCCCTTTTTTATCCCCTCAAACAAACCGAAATGATTGAAGTTTTTCTATTTGGAATCGTCTTAGGTCTAATTCCTATTACTTTGGCAGGATTATTTGTGACTGCATATTTACAATACAGACGTGGTGATCAGTTGGACCTTTGATTGAGTAACATTTCTTTTTTTGATTGACCTCCTACAGGGGGGAGGTCAAATTCCAGTTGCAATTCAACTTTGTTTTGTTAAGTTATTTTATTGTGATTCGACATACATAAGATAGACGGAATCACGCTCTGTAGGATTTGAACCTACGACATCGGGTTTTGGAGACCCGCGTTCTACCGAACTGAACTAAGAGCGCTTTCAAAGAAATTTTTTTTCCACTTAACTTCTAACACATCTTACATAAATATAGTATCCAAAAATGAAAGATTATGCCCCGTCGATCTCAATTAATCTCTCGTTACTGCCCATAGGAGAAGTAATAGGTAGGGATGACAGGATTTGAACCCGTGACATTTTGTACCCAAAACAAACGCGCTACCAAGCTGCGCTACATCCCTTTTTAAAATTGTTGTACAGTGTCATTGTACAAAATACCTGTCTTGTTTTCCACATCTTTATTTTCTCCTCTATCCATATAGAACTTTCTTGTCATTTCTTGTTTTTGGTTTCATATAATAAAAGAATTATATACATCTGAAACCCAACCTAACATATAAAAAAGAATGAATATTTATCCGTAATGCTCAGGAAGAAGGGGTCATCTTTTTCTTTTTTAGTGACAGGAAAATCTCATCTATTGGTTCATTGTACATATCCATTTTTGTTAGGAAATCCGCGTAAAAATAAATAAAAATGATCTTGAACTACAGCATCTGACAATATATGTATTACAATAAAGAAGGAGGATTTTCAATGCGAGATCTAAAAACATATCTCTCCGTGGCACCTGTGTTAACTACTCTATGGTTTGGGTCTTTAGCGGGTCTATTGATAGAAATTAATCGTTTATTCCCAGATGCCCTGTCATTCCCCTTTTTTTAATTCTAGTTATTGATATGCGAAGAAATGAAGAAATATAATTCCACATGACATAACTAAAACCTCGACTCTCCCTTTCAATTCTTTAGAATAGTAAGGAAAGAGAAGGAAAAAGTGTATTGAACCTCATAAAAAATCCGGTAGATCCAAGATCAAATTTGGGAAAACAGAAATAAAATTTAAATGTGTATCCAGTCTAGGGCGGGCTCTACGAAATCATAGCATAGAAAAAAGATACTTAAATGAAATATTGGGATTTAGGATAGAAATAATTGATAGTTAGAAAGAAATTGTATTACTTAATTATTATTCTATTTTGTATTACTTAACTTAATATATACTATATTAATACATATTCTATTAATTAGATAATAAATTAATTAGATAAGATAATAAGAAGAATTACAACGAAATGCTTAGAAATGGAATTTCTAACTAGTAACTTCTATTGATTTTTTTCTTCTTCTTCGGTTCGGATCGAAAATATAAGACTTAAGTTAAGTCGATACAAAATCTAAAGGAGGTTCATGGCCAAGGGTAAAGATGTCAGAGTCAGAGTTATTTTGGAATGTACCAGTTGTGTCCGAAATAGTGTCAATAAGGAATCGCGGGGCATTTCTAGATATATTACTCAAAAGAATCGCCACAATACACCCAGTCGATTAGAATTGCAAAAATTTTGTCGCTATTGTCATAAGCATACGATTCATGGGGAAATCAAGAAATAGATCGAAGGGAACATCATGTGTTCGATCTTTCCAAAGAACAGGACAGGAAGAGTAAGAACTTAACATATATAATATACATAATATATACAAATCAAACCCGATTTTATGTAGATATTCTTTCATGTGTATAGATATATAGTATATGAATGAAATAATATATGAATCAAAGCCTATTTCGGTTGGATCCGAAATGAATAAATAAATAGAACTTTAGAGATAAGGAATAAACCATGGATAAATCCAAGCAACCTTTTCGTAAATACAAGCGATCCTTTCGTAGGCGTTTGCCCCCAATTGGATCGGGGGATCGAATCGATTATAGAAACATGAGTTTAATTAGTCGATTTATTAGTGAACAAGGAAAAATATTATCTAGACGAGTGAATAGATTGACCTTGAAACAACAACGATTAATTACTATTGCTATAAAACAAGCTCGTATTTTATCTTTGTTACCTTTTCTTAATAATGAGAAACAATTTGAGAGAGCTGAGTCGATCCCAAGAACTACTGGTCCTAGAACCAGAAATAAATAGGCATACTCCTCAATTGACTCAAAAATACAATTGGAACTCAAGCTCAGATTGATGTTTTGTTCGAAAAGGCCTAGAATCCTGATTTGATTCTTGTGTTATAATATAAGAAACAAAAATGGGGGAGAAGAATAAATATTTTTTTTTATTGAAACATGTTCGTTCATTTCTACTACTTATCTTAATTTATTTTTATTCTATATCTTCCCGGAGTTCATTCTCCGGGGAATTCCCTTTCAATCATTCCTGTATATTACTTTTGAATCTCCTTTATTTGATAATTTTATTGGAAATCATGTAAAGACAATTCTTATTTGATATAGCTATTTGCGCAAGTATTTTACGATTAAGAAGCAATTGCTTCTTGTACAGATTGTGTATTAATATACTATAACTATAGAATACCTTATTCTCACGAGTTACTGCGTTTATCCGAGTGATCCACAAACGACGAAAATCCCTCTTTTGTCTGCCTCTATCTCGATGAGAGGAAACCAAAGCTCTCATTTTCTGTTGAGTAATCGTTCGAGTAAGTCTTGAATGAGCCCCTCTAAAGGTTGATGCAAATAAACGAATTTTTGTTCGACGTCTCCGAGCTGTATATCCTCGTTTAACTCTGGTCATTGAATCAGATTAAAGCTTAATGAATAACTAATTGATTTCTCTTCTTTCAGTCATCCTTTTCCCCTTCCCCGGTCGATTAATAACAAAACGGATTATTCCGATATATAAAATATCAATTCCAATGGCTTTTGCTACTATGACCTTCCCAACCACGATTTTGTATTCTATTCCTTCCAGTTATTTCACTGGAAATAAGAAATTAGAACGATACTAAATAAAAAAAAAATAGTGGGTTCCATCGTTTCTATGGTTACCTCTTAAACGGTGAGGTCCTCTCTATACACCGGAGCCTCTTCTTTCATTTAATCAAATGTTATTGTTAACTTGTATAGTTCACACTCTTTGGCTCTACCTATCTACAGTAATAGCTCTTTTCACAAAAAGAGTTATCCATACAGTGACGGCATTTAATTATGAAAGTTGGCTAGGTAGCTGACCCTGTTAGTCCGTTCTTTCAAGAAAAGGAGCATAACCTTTTTGCTTCTTATGATACCATTTCCTCCGCTTAATGGATAACCATTTGCTACCAATGGGGAATTGCTTCTTATTTCAAATCTAGATGATTGGATTTGCACCAATGGAAACCATAAATTCCATATACAATATGGGTATATGATAGATCTTCTCTATCTATCCTATTCATTGGTACCGGTCATTGATACTGAAAAAATTGTCTCATTTGTTCGAACTTATGATCTGAACGAGTCGCACATACACCCTAGTACATGTTCCTCGACGCTGAGGACATCCTCTAAGAGCGGGAGATTTTGTAACATTTCTTATTGGCTGTCTTGTGTTTCTAATAAGTTGTTTAATAGTTGGCATGTCGTATGTATATATATGTATATATAGAATAAAATGGGTTGGTTTAGATCGATCTTAACCTGATGATTGATCATCATGAATTATTTCTATTCAATATCAAATCACAGAAAATTTGAATTATGGTTTGAAATAAAATAGATTTATACGAAATCCCCAGTATTTTCATTTTCGACCGCTACAAGATCAACAATGCCATGAGTTTGGGCTTCTGTTGCTGACATAAAAACATCCCTTTCCATATCCTCGGATACAACCCATAAAGGGTTGCCCGTTCTTTGTACATAAACCTTTGTTAGGGTTTCGCGAAGTTTCAGTAGTTCTTCCGCTTCCAGGATAAATTCCCCTGCTTGTGCCTCATAAAAAGAACTAGCAGGTTGGTGAATCATAACCCTGATGATATTGATATAACATCATGAACGGTTCTTCTATCTCGCATGATTGGGCTAAACTAAAGTAGGGGATAAAAAAATAACAAGAAAAAAAAAATCAAATAGAATTGAATAACCGTACAGGCATCTTTTGTTCATTGCATACGGCTCTGCAATGGAATTGACCCTTTCTTCTCTTCTATTCTAGCGAAGAAAGAAATAGAATCCATCTAATCCAGATCGTTGAATGATCCATTTACCACCCTTCCTTTCATAGAAGTAAAAAAGAATACTATGATGGTTCTGTTACTTTATATATTTATCTCGTCTGTGATTTAGCAATCCCAAAGTTTCTTTTTGATACGATCAAATAAGTCAAAAATGATCTTTTTTTTTTTTCATTTTTGTACTCTTTCTTTCATAGCATAAGTATCAGAAAGAGACTTCTGGTGTGGAAGAAAAATGGTTTGTGACGCTGAAATGTACTCCCGACACATAAGATCAAATCGGAAATAACCTTTATTTCATACTACTATCTCGATACAAAATCTCATGTTATGAAAAAACAATAATGGTTTGTTCATATCGAACCCGAAGTGCCATGCTATTATTACTTATAATTTTCTTTTATAATCAATGTGGCGAAGGCATAGTCTTCTTTTTTTTCAATCAAATAAAAACTCATTGGCGCCAAGCGTGAGGGAATGCTAGACGTTTGGTAATTTCTCCTCCGACCAGAATAAAAGATCCCATTGACGCGGCTAATCCCATGCATATCGTATGCACATCAGGTGACACAAATTGCATAGTATCATAAATGGCTATTCCTGGTATTACCCATCCGCCGGGAGAGTTTATAAACAAATAAAGATCCCTAGTACCATCTTCTATACTGAGATATACCATGAGACCAACAAGTTGATTCGAGATCTCGCTATCAACCTCTTGGCCTAAAAAAAGTAATCTTTCTCGATAAAGTCGGTTGATTAGGACAAAATTGCATCCCTTAGGAACCGTACGTGCACCTTTGGATACATACGGTTCAAAAAAAAATTGTGAAAAAGAAAAAAAAAGAATCAATGTGTCGATTCCAGCTTTATTTCTTTTTTTTATGTAACAGGTTTTCTTAATGAAAGGTCTTCTATTAAAAAAAACGAGATGAGTTTAGGCTCCCTTCCCTCTAAAAAAAAAAGAGATTACTGAACTTATTAAACTAACCTATCATTGATGTATTGTTTCATCGATATTAAAATCACGATGTCATTGTCTTGTTCCTGAATGGGTCCTTTCAATTCTTTTAGGTTCATGGTCTACCCCGGGAAAAGATCTGTCCGAATTCTATTTGCACATATAGGACAAATGGTCTCAGTACCATTTTTTTGTTATGACTTCCTTTTTTTTTGTCTTGCTTTCCCAAAACTATTTGATGTATTCATCATACTATTCCGTTGGTCGGCAATTTGGGATCACTACTATCACTACTATAGTAATAGTAGGTATAAAGTAATAGTAGGTATAAGAATCATTTATGATACAAGTGGTAATCATACATATATTATATTAACAATTTGTTATCGATTTGGTATTTTCTGAACGGAGCCTGGATACTTTATTTTATCAGTCCAAGTAAACCATAAATTCTTCTAAATTGATAATATTGATCCCCAATATAAAATAAATTGATCTAATTGCACTTCACGCTCCGAATGATTGATTGATGCCTCACTCAATACAATATCTCTTGGGCGAAACAGAGGATATCTCGATCAGGGGAGAGAACGGGTAAATCCCATATGACCCAATATGTCTGACAAGTCGCACTATATGTCAACCCAAACCGCATCTTCCTCTCCAGGACTCCGAAAAGGTACTTTTGGAACACCAATGGGCATTAAATTAAAGAAAAAAATTTAGTACTATACTTCACTTTAATATGGAAACGTAACAATCAATGGTTTATTGTCTTCATCCCTTTTTTCTCTTTATTCTATTTGATACATAGATTGGAAAGTTTATAGAGTAAGACAGAATGAATAAAGAAAAAATTTGAACGAAGAAATCGATCGTTCGAATGATAAACAAGTATCTATCCATTCGTTCCCCAAAAATGGGACCAATCCTCCCATTGCGTATTGGTACTTATCGGGTATAGAATAGATCTGCTTCTCTTTGTTCTTACGAACAAAATTGTTCCGTTATTTTCACGTTATTTTCAATGGAATGGAATAAATATTAATCCTTTCCGATACGGAATCTACTGAAAAGGTTAGGTACATGGTTAGTATATATATATAGTCTTTTCCAATGCGATAAAATAAAGTGGCATAGTGTCTATTTTTCTTTGATAAAGAGGTATTTCCATGGGTTTACCTTGGTATCGTGTTCATACTGTCGTATTGAATGATCCCGGTCGATTGCTTTCTGTTCATATAATGCATACAGCTCTAGTTTCTGGTTGGGCTGGTTCGATGGCTTTATATGAATTAGCGGTTTTTGATCCCTCTGATCCCGTTCTTGATCCGATGTGGAGACAAGGTATGTTCGTTATACCCTTCATGACTCGTTTAGGAATAACCAATTCGTGGGGCGGTTGGAGTATTTCAGGAGGAACTATAACAAATCCGGGTATTTGGAGTTATGAAGGTGTGGCAGGGGCACACATAGTGTTTTCCGGTTTGTGCTTCTTGGCAGCTATCTGGCATTGGGTATATTGGGACCTAGAAATATTCTGTGATGAACGTACGGGAAAACCTTCTTTGGATTTGCCCAAGATCTTTGGAATTCATTTATTTCTCTCAGGGGTAGCTTGCTTTGGCTTTGGCGCATTTCATGTAACAGGTTTGTATGGTCCTGGAATATGGGTGTCCGATCCTTATGGACTAACTGGAAAAGTACAATCTGTAAATCCAGCGTGGGGCGCGGAAGGTTTTGATCCTTTTGTTCCGGGAGGAATAGCCTCTCATCATATTGCAGCGGGTACATTGGGCATATTAGCAGGCCTATTCCATCTTAGTGTTCGTCCGCCTCAACGTCTATACAAAGGATTACGTATGGGCAATATTGAAACTGTACTTTCCAGTAGTATCGCTGCTGTTTTTTTTGCAGCTTTTGTTGTTGCTGGAACTATGTGGTATGGTTCAGCAACTACCCCAATCGAATTATTTGGTCCTACTCGTTATCAGTGGGATCAGGGATACTTTCAGCAAGAAATATATCGAAGAGTTAGTGCCGGGCTAGCCGAAAATCTTAGTTTATCGGAAGCTTGGTCTAAAATTCCCGAAAAATTAGCTTTTTATGATTATATTGGTAATAATCCGGCAAAGGGGGGATTATTCAGAGCAGGCTCAATGGACAATGGGGATGGAATTGCTGTTGGATGGTTAGGACACCCCGTCTTTAGAGATAAAGAAGGGCGCGAGCTTTTTGTACGTCGTATGCCTACTTTTTTTGAAACATTTCCGGTAGTTTTGGTAGATGAAGACGGAATTGTGAGAGCTGATGTTCCTTTTAGAAGGGCAGAATCAAAGTATAGTGTTGAACAAGTAGGTGTTACTGTTGAGTTCTATGGTGGCGAACTTAATGGAGTAAGTTATTCTGATCCTGCTACTGTGAAAAAATATGCTAGACGTGCCCAATTAGGTGAAATTTTTGAATTAGATCGGGCTACTTTGAAATCCGATGGTGTTTTTCGTAGCAGTCCAAGGGGTTGGTTCACTTTTGGGCATGCTACGTTTGCTTTGCTCTTCTTTTTCGGACACATTTGGCATGGCGCTAGAACCTTGTTCAGAGATGTTTTTGCTGGTATTGATCCAGATTTGGATGCTCAAGTGGAATTTGGAGCATTCCAAAAACTTGGAGATCCAACTACAAGGAGACAAGTAGTCTGATACGACATTGTTGTGGTATCTTTCGCCTCTATTTTTTTTTTATTTGACATTGGGTATCAGAGAAATCTTGACTTGAATCACCTTTCTTTGACTTTTTTTCTTTCTTTATATGATATGATAAATGATCCCAAATGAATAGGTGTGGAAGCTATAATTGTAAACCACGATCGAATCCATGGAAGCATTGGTTTATACATTCCTTTTAGTCTCGACTTTAGGGATAATTTTTTTCGCTATCTTTTTTCGAGAACCACCTAAGGTTCCGACTAAAAAAATGAAATAACCTTTCGAAATAATTTAATTGAAGTAATGAGCCTCCCATATTGGGAGGCTCATTACTTCAACTAGTCCCCGTGTTCTTCGAATGGATCTCTTAGTTGTTGAGAGGGTTGCCCAAAAGCGGTATATAAGGCGTACCCAGTAAAGCTTACAAGTAAACCGGATATGGAGATGGCGACTAGGGTTGCTGTTTCCATTTTTAGATAATTTCAAGATCACAATGGATCTACGATAAGATCGTTTATTTACAACTACAACGGAATAGTATACAAAGTCAACAGATCTCAACCAATCATTAAATAGGATTTATGGCTACACAAACCGTTGAGGATAGTTCTAGATCTGGGCCAAGACGAACTACTGTAGGGGATTTATTGAAACCATTGAATTCGGAATATGGTAAAGTAGCTCCGGGATGGGGGACTACACCACTTATGGGGGTCGCAATGGCTCTATTTGCGATATTCCTATCTATTATTTTGGAAATTTATAATTCTTCCGTTTTACTGGATGGAATTTCAATGAGTTAGGTTTATAAGAACTATGAAGTCCTAGTCTTTCAATCAAAGAAAAAATTACTTTAGACTTGGATTTCTAGACCATTCTATTCTGGTAGTTCGACCGTGGAATTTTTTTGTTTCGGTATTTCCGGAATATGAGTGTGTGACTTGTTATAATTGATCCTATTGATAATACATAGAATGGACCTGTTATCTCTATCAAGATGATTCTACCTCGTCGGATATTTATTCTAGTATCTGGAGCACGGAATATATAGAATAGATCAAGAAAAGAAATATTTGAACTATGATTCATACCTACTATTTATTCAGACCTCGCAACCGGACTCAAAAAAAATTCAAATAGGTATTTCCTAAATCAAACGAATTTTATTCCTTCAGATTTATTTTGACCGAAGGATAACTCTTTCTCTAGATTTTGTTGAGTCATTACATCCATTCATTCAATAAGTGATCATCAAAGGTTCTTACTCAGAGAACCTTTGAGTTTAGCTTGAGGCTAAATCATCGTGGTTCTAGTATGAATCTGAGGTTTCAATTGATTCATAGGGTCTCAACAAGAGAATTCCTATCAATAGTAAAACAAGAGTAAATCCGCAGTACGCACAAAAAAAAAAAAACAATAAATCAAATAACAAATAAAAAATAGGGAAGAGAAGATTCAAGAGGCCTGTAACGATCAACATAAAGAAAGACAGATGAGCCAACTTGATATTTTTTGGCATTATCATCACAAAGAAGAGATTCCGGATTTTTGTTACTTCGTATCTTCGAGGCAAATCGAATCAAGTGGTTAATGAAGTTTTTCATTTTCTATTATATATCCGTTGAAATCAGTATTTGTGTGTTTCCGCTTGAGCCGTACGAGATGAAATTCTCATATACGGTTCTCAGAGGGGGAGTTCCATTGGGTTACCTATCTCAATAAAGTATACGATTGGTTTGAGGAACGTCTTGAGATTCAGGCGATTGCAGATGATATAACTAGTAAATATGTTCCTCCTCATGTCAACATATTTTATTGTTTAGGGGGGATCACACTTACTTGTTTTCTAGTACAAGTAGCTACGGGTTTTGCTATGACTTTTTACTATCGTCCAACCGTTACAGAGGCTTTTTCCTCTGTTCAATACATCATGACTGAGGCCAACTTTGGTTGGTTAATCCGATC